GCTAGTTTTGGTATGTTGGGGGATATCATTATTGCCGAACCCAATGCCTATATTGCATTTGCGGGTAAAAGAGTAATTGAAGAAACATTGAAGAAACCAGTACCCGAGGGTTCACAGGAGACTGAATATTTATTCCCTAAGGGTTTATTTGATCTAATCGTACCACGTACGCTTTTAAAAGTCGTTCTGGGTGAGTTATTTCAACTGCACGGGTTTTTGTCTTATCAAGAAGATGAAAAGTGAATTTTGCTTTTTCCTCCCGGGAAATCAAATTAGAATTAGGTGAGACAAAGAAAACGAATTTCATCTTCCTCTCTTGCATATGTTGCATATGTATAGATAAAAAAATAGGGAAAAATATAGATAGAGGGGTTATAGGATTTTGCATCTTTTTCTATATTGCGAGAATTCTATTTTCTTTTTTTTTTACTAAAAATCCCTGTTGGATTCTAACAAATTGAATCCTTCGAGAATTTTTAATAAACTCTTTCTTTTTTAACTTTTTTTAATTCCACTTCGACGACAAAAAAACAAGAGAAATCGAAAAAGAATAAAAAGAAAGTAAGAAGAATAAAGAAAGTGGCTTATCATATATTTCCGATGGGGCAAGTCCATTTATTTCAGTCTACTTTCCTTGCACTTATTAGATATATATATACTCGTTTAGATAGACTTAGTATAATATACTAATTAGAATATAATTATTCTAAGATATCTTTCTAACTAACAATATAACAATTATACCAATAACAGGTACAAATATTAAATTGAGGTACCCATTCTATGTCAACTCCATCCATTTTTGTGCCTTTAGTGGCCCTAGTACTTCCGGCAATTGCAATGGCTTCTTTATCCCTTTATATTCAAAAAACCAAGATTTTTTAGATCCGACGGGGCCTGGGGCCAAGATACACAATCGTATCTTTTTTTTTCAAGACTTAGATACCACGGATATCGATTTAGTAGAATATTGGATTTAGTAGAACTAAATATATATATGGGGTTGGTTTTCGATCTAACCAATTCGATGAATTACTACTAAAGGTTCACATCAGAATAGTGCTAGTTGATGAGAGTTTCTTCGGAAACAAAAAAAGTAAAGTCAAATTCTTTTTGGTTAGTCTCTCAATTCCAATAAAAAAACCTGGATCTCGTATGTATGAGTTGGCGATCAGAATCTATATGGATAGAATTTATAGCGGGGTCTCGAAAAACAAGCAATTTTTTATGGTCCTTTATCCTTTTTTTAGGTTCATTAGGATTTTTATTGGTTGGAACTTCGAGTTATCTTGGTAGGAATTTGGTATCTTTATTTCCGGCTCAGCAAATTGTTTTTTTTCCACAAGGAATCGTGATGTCTTTCTATGGGATCGCGGGTCTCTTTATTAGTTCCTATTTGTGGTGCACAATTTTTTGGAATGTAGGCAGTGGTTATGATCGATTCGATAGACGAGAAGAAATAGTGTGTATTTTTCGTTGGGGGTTTCCTGGAAAAAACCGTCGCATCCTTCTACGATTCCTTATGAAAGATATTCAGTCCATCCGAATAGAAGTTAAAGAGGGTATTTATGCTCGTCGTGTCCTTTATATGGAAATCAGAGGACAGGGGGCCGTTCCCTTGACTCGCCCTGATGATAATTTTACTCCACGAGAAATTGAGCAAAAAGCTGCGGAATTGGCCTATTTCTTGCGTGTACCAATTGAAGTCCTTTGAAAAAATGAATTGAAATTTCTTTATATCTCGTCAGGAATAAAAAAACTCCAGCCAAGAATTCTCTTTTTTTTATAGCATAACGTAGCTGAAGTTTCTTAAAAATGACCAGTCGGGCTAAAGCATATGTATACAGAAGAGGAGAGGCATAACATAAAACAAAACCCTTTTTTTGTCCACAGTTTTTTGTAAATGTAAAGTCAATCAACTCAATTCAATAATAAAACAAGTAAGAAATCGAAATAATAGATTCATCTTAATCTTATATATCAAACTTATATATCAAACAAAGTAGTAAAGCATTTCGGAATCAATACTTTCTCTTTTTTTTTTTTCAATATTTGGAATTGGTACGTTAGATACAGATGGAACATATCTTGTCAATTTTCTCTACTTTCTTTTGTCAATTGACCTTTTTTCCTTTATCCTTTCTTTTGTGCTCCTTAAGAACCAAAGCAACCGATTGGATCTCGCTCTTAGACCGTAACGCTAACCGTTCGGTCTTTTTTTTCACTCATTTTTCATAATATTCTTCATAAAATTTCTCCGTTATTCCTGGGCTATATATATATATAGTATAGATAGCCTAGATAACCCGCGAAATTTTATGACATATTTTCTATTTTGATAGAAGGGGAGTTCTGTCGTCTCGAAATCGGAATAGAATTTGAGTATTTGAAGTGGCCCTTTCGGGCATTTATCGAAAGAGAGCAATTTTTTCGAATTTAATCGATCTGGAACCTCTCTAATATATGGAAAACCCTCTAATATATAGATTATCTAGATTTCGATTTCATTCGAATTCGAAGCGGATTCTTTTTGGATTCAAGGACTAAGTACTGAATCAAAATAAAAAGCAGAGAATAATCCCGCTACGTTATAATGGAACTCATGTTTGATAGAAAACTTAGATCACATAAATTCAACGAAGGAGGTAGGGTTGATTAACAAGTCACCGATCAAAAAATGACAAAAAAGAAAGTATTCATTCCCCTTCTCTCTCTTACATCCATAGTATTTTTGCCTTGGTGGATCTCTCTCCTTTTTAATAAAAGTCTGAAACCCTGGATTACTCATTGGTGGAATACTAGCCAATCCGAAATTCTGTTGAATGATATTCAAGAAAAAAATATTCTACACCAATTCATAGAATTAGAGGAACTCTTCCTGTTGGACGAAATGATAAAAGAATACCCGGAAACACATTTACAAAAACTTCGTATAGGAATCCAAAAAGAAACGATCCAATTGCTAAAGGCGCACAATGCGGGTTGTATCGATACGATTTTGCACTTTTCGACAAATATAATCTGTTTCGTTATTCTAAGTGGTTATTCATTTTTGGGTAGTGAGGAGCTTGGTATTCTTAACTCTTGGGTTAAAGAATTCCTATATAATTTAAGTGACACAATAAAAGCTTTTTCTATTCTTTTTTTAACTGAATTATTTACCGGATACCATTCGACCCATGGTTGGGAACTAATGATTGGCTATATCTACAAAGATTTTGGATTTTCTCATAATGATCAGATTATATCTGTTCTTGTTTCCACCCTTCCGGTCCTTATAGATACATTTTTTAAATATTGGACCTTTCAGTATTTAAATCGTGTATCTCCATCCCTTGTAATTATTTATCGTTCAATGAAAGAGAGTCGCTGATCAAATTAGAATCTTTCTTCCTTTGTATATAAGCAAAGCAAAAAAAAAAATAACAAAATAATGGATAGGGAACTCTACTAGTGACCCGCCTAATTTTATTGTAGAAACCTTCGGGATCAATGATTGGACCATGCAAACTAGAAATACCTTTTCTTGGATAAAGCAAGAGATTACTCGATCCATTTCCGTATCGCTCGTGATATATATAATAACGGGGACATCTATTTCAAACGCATATCCCATTTTTGCGCAACAGGGTTATGAAAATCCACGAGAAGCAACGGGGCGTATTGTATGTGCCAATTGCCATTTAGCTAATAAGCCCGTGGATATTGAGGTTCCACAAGCGGTACTTCCGGATACTGTATTTGAAGCAGTTGTTAGAATTCCTTATGATATGCAACTGAAACAAGTTCTTTCTAACGGTAAGAAGGGGGGTTTGAATGTGGGGGCAGTTCTTATTTTACCGGAGGGGTTTGAATTAGCTCCACCCGATCGTATTTCGCCCGAGATGAAAGAAAAGATAGGCAATCTGTCTTTTCAGAACTATCGCCCTACTAAAAAAAATATTCTTGTGATAGGCCCTGTTCCTGGTCAGAAATATAGTGAAATCACCTTTCCTATTCTTTCCCCAGACCCTGCTACTAATAAGGATGTTCATTTCTTAAAATATCCCATATACGTAGGCGGAAACAGAGGAAGGGGTCAGATTTATCCCGACGGGAGCAAAAGTAATAATACAGTTTATAATGCTACGTCAGCAGGTATAGTAAGCAAAATAATACGAAAAGAAAAAGGAGGGTACGAAATAACCATAACGGATGCAGCGGACGGCCGTCAAGTAGTTGATATTATCCCTCCAGGACCAGAACTTCTCGTTTCCGAGGGTGAACCTATCAAACTCGATCAACCATTAACGAGTAATCCTAATGTAGGTGGATTTGGGCAGGGGGATGCGGAAATCGTACTTCAAGATCCATTACGTTTACAAGGCCTTTTCCTCTTCTTTACATCTATTGTTTTGGCACAAATCTTTTTGGTTCTTAAAAAGAAACAGTTTGAGAAGGTTCAATTGTCCGAAATGCATTTTTAGACCCGCGGATTTCTAATTTATAAACATCAATCTTGTAAAGAAGAACCAAATTCTTCCTGATAATTAGAGTATGCAAAGCCTTTTGCTTGTTTATATGCTTTTTCTACCAGATATCAGGAATTACTTTTCCCACATTCCTAAGTGTGAAGACAACTATTTGACTTTACCCCTTCTTTTCTTTTTTCAATCAAAATTGGATTGGAGGGGTGCGCCCTTTTTTTATTGTTATATTTCAATGGCACAGAATGAGTTTTGTTTTCTATTCTAATAGAATCAAATTTGAAAAGATACTAAACATTAAGATAAATAACATAAGATAAATAAGCGGAAAATCGAAAGGAAGGAGAAATGAGTCGAACAAAAAGTTAAAAAAAAATTACTAATTCAAAAAAAAAAACAGGGTCTTCTTCCTTCGTCTTACTAGTCTTCGACACAGAAAAGGCATTTTTCTTTTCTTGTGTCGAAATAAGAATAGTTCTTCATCCTATTGTTCAAAGATTCCCATTCTTTGTTTAGATTTTTCCAGATTTTCCT